CAATAGTGACAATTATAGTGATAGTTACATTTATAGTTACATTTGTGGCGAAAGCGGAAATAGTAAAAAAAGCGGAAGTTATAGTATCAAAACTAGCAAAGACGGTAGTATAAGATCTAATAATTTAAATGTAACTCAAAAATACAGGCATTTGTGGATTCAATGTGAAAATTGTTATGGATTAAATTATAAGAAATTTTTAAAATCCAAAATGAATATTTGTGAACAGTGTGGATGTCATTTGAAAATGAGTAGTTTCGATAGAATCGAACTTTTGATTGATCCAGGGACTTGGGAGCCTATGAATGAAGACATGGTCTCTCTAGATCCCATTGAATTTCATTCGCAGGAGGAACCTTATAAAGATCGTATTGATTCTTATCAAAAAAATACAGGATTAACTGAGGCTGTTCAAACAGGCACAGGTCAATTAAATGGCATTCCCGTAGCAATTGGAGTTATGGATTTTCAGTTTATGGGGGGTAGCATGGGATCTGTAGTAGGTGAAAAAATCACACGTTTGGCGGAGTATGCTACCACTAAACTTTTACCTCTTATTCTAGTGTGTGCTTCCGGAGGAGCACGCATGCAAGAAGGAAGTTTGAGCTTGATGCAAATGGCTAAAATATCTTCCGCTTTATACGATTATCAATCAAATAAAAAGTTATTTTATGTCGCAGTCCTTACATCCCCTACCACAGGCGGGGTGACGGCTAGTTTTGGTATGTTGGGAGATATCATTATTGCTGAACCCAACGCTTATATTGCATTTGCGGGTAAAAGAGTAATTGAACAAACATTGAATAAGACAGTACCCGAGGATTCACAAGTGGCTGAATATTTATTCCATAAGGGCTTACTCGATCCAATCGTACCACGTAATCCTTTAAAGGGTGTTTTGAGTGAATTATTTCGGCTACATGCTTTCTTTCCTTTGAATCAAATTTAGATTAAGTAGAGCTGTAGAGTAGGGTCTACATTTATTTATTAATAAAATTAATAAATAATTAATAAAACGCAATCCATTTTTTGAAATTAGAATTCCGAAATTATAAGGCAAGAGCATGAAACTAACTAGTAATATGAATAATAAAAAGGTGGATTAGCATACATATATTTCGTGTAGAAACGTGTAGAAAGGCGAATAAGTCCGTTTATTTACATATTTTTTGTTTAATAAATACTTATTAAATAAAAAATAGTAAAACATAGACTTATATATTCCTTATTTTGGTATCTACTCACTTAGGTATACTTAGTATAATATATATATAATAATTATACGTATATTCTAAAATATCTTTATAACAATATTAAAGTTAAAATATAAAACAATAAATAAAAATAACAGGTACAAATATTAAATCGAGGTACCCATTCAATGATAACTCTCAACAACTCTCCCTCCATTTTTGTGCCTTTAGTGGGCTTAGTATTTCCGGCAATTGCAATGGTTTCTTTATTTCTTCATGTTCAAAAAAACAAGATTTTTTAGATACTATCAGGGCCACTTCTTAATTTATCCAATTATTATTTTTTTAACTTAGTTTCATCATAATACCTACATCGATTTCGTAGAATATGGTATAACAGGTGGTTTTTTTCGAGCATAAACTCTTATGTATGTGTAAACATGATATATGGGTAAATGAATTATAACAATTTTCAAATTGATCCGTATCGAGAAGAATTTCGGAAATGTAAAGTCAATATATCTATATGAGGGTATCTATAGGAAATCGTATGAAAGAGAGGTTATTTTTTTAGTTTTGATCTAAGCAATTCGATGCTTTTTTCTAAAAGGTTCACATCGTAGTAGTGCTGGTTGATGAGAGTTGTTTCGGAAAAAAAAGTAAACTAAAATTTATTTTTGTTATTCTTCCAATTCCAATAAAATGCAACTAGGTCTAGTGAGAATATGAGTAAGCGATCAGAACGTATATGGATAGAACTTATAGTGGGATCTCGAAAAATAAGTAATTTCGGTTGGGCCCTTATTCTTTTTTTAGGGTCGTTAGGTTTTGTATTGGTTGGAACCTCCAGTTATTTTGGTAGGAATTTTATATCTTTATTTCCTTCTCAGCAAATAAATTTTTTTCCACAAGGGATCGTGATGTCTTTCTATGGGATCGCGGGTCTTTTTATTAGCTGCTACTTGTGGTGCACAATTTCATGGAATGTGGGTAGTGGTTATGATCGATTCGATATAAAAGAGGGCATAGTGTGTATTTTTCGTTGGGGATTTCCTGGAAAAAACCGTCGCATATTCTTGCGATTCCTTATGAAAGATATTCAGTCCATCAGAATAGAAAATAAAGAGGGTCTTTTGGCTCGTCGGGTCCTTTATATGGAAATCAGAGGCCAGGGGGCCATTCCCTTGACGCGGACTGATGAAAATTTGACTCCACGAGAAATTGAACAAAAAGCTGCTGAATTGGCCTATTTCTTGCGCGTACCAATTGAAGTATTTTGAAAAAAAAAAAAAAAAAGGAACTCAAAAATGTTTGCCAGAGGGAACAAACTCAAGAACCCTTTTTGTTTCTACACCATAACTTAATGGAAGTTTGTTCTGACTGCGTATTCGAGCCAAAATAAACATATACGAAGTAACCCTAACACGAAAAATTTTGTGTCCATAATTTTTTTTTTTGAAATAGAAATTTTTGATATTTTATTTAATAGAATGGCAATTCTTTCGTCTCGAAATCCGACTAATATTAATTCGAAGTCGGCTCTTTCTTATTTGATTTCTCTATTCTTTCTAGATTCAAGAACTAACCTAACTACTATACTGCATCACAAATAAAAACCTCGGAATAGAATGGGCTTGATGACTTGGGATATAACTTATGCTTGATAGAAATTTCATTATAGAGTCGATGCATGGGGTGAGTTCATTAAAACTTCAAAAATTCACAGACGAAAAAAATGGCAAAAAAGAAAGTATTTATTTCCCTTCTATATCTTGCATTTATAGTATTTTTGCCTTGGTGGATCTCTCTCTCATTTAAAAAAAGTCTGGAATCTTGGATTAAGAATTGGTGGAATATTAGCCAATCCGAAATTTTTTTGAATGATCTTCAAGAAAAAAGTATTCTAAAAAAATTCATAGACTTAGAGGAACTCCTTCGTTTGGAGGAAATGATAAAGGAATACCCAGAAACCCATTTACAAAAGCTTCGCGTCGAAATCTACAAAGAAACAACCGAATTGATCAAGATGCACAACGAGGATCGTATCCATACAATTTTTCACTTCTCGACAAATATAATCTGTTTCATTATTCTAAGTGGTTATTCTATTCTAGGTAATGAAGAACTTGTGCTTCTTAACTCTTGGGTTCAAGAATTCCTATATAACTTAAGCGACACAATAAAAGCCTTTTCTATTCTTTTATTAACGGATTTGTGTATAGGATTCCATTCGCCCCACGGTTGGGAATTAATGATTGGCTCTGTCTACAAAAATTTTGGATTTGTTCATAATGAGCAAATTATATCCGGTCTTGTTTCTACTTTTCCAGTCATTTTAGATACAATTTTAAAATATTGGATCTTTCGTTATTTAAATCGCGTATCTCCTTCCCTTGTAGTGATTTATCATTCAATGAATGACTGAAAAATGATCGAACGACCAAATTCGAATATTTTTGTTACTTTGTACATAAGCAAAACACTCAAAATTGTACTTATTCTTTCTTGCCAGCCAAGGGATTTCTCCAATATTTCAGAAAAAGTATTTCAGTAAATAGCAAAATTCTAGATAGGGAACTCTACTAGCGACCTACCTAATTTTATTGTAAAAAATTTCGGGATCAATGATTGGACCATGCAAACTACAAAAACCTTTTCGTCGATAAAGAAAAAGATTACTCGATCCATTTCCCTATCGCTGATGATATATATAATAATTCAGGCATCCATTTCAAATGCCTATCCGATTTTTGCACAGCAGGGTTATGAAAATCCACGAGAAGCAACGGGCCGTATTGTATGTGCCAATTGCCATTTAGCGAATAAACCCGTGGATATCGAGGTTCCACAAGCGGTACTTCCAGATACTGTATTTGAAGCAGTTGTTCGAATTCCATATGATCTGCAAGTGAAACAAGTTCTTGCTAATGGTAAAAAAGGGGCTTTGAATGTGGGGGCTGTTCTTATTTTACCCGAGGGGTTTGAACTAGCCCCGCCCGATCGTATTTCGCCCGAGATTAAAGAAAAGATAGGAAATCTGTCTTTTCAAAGTTACCGCCCTACTAAAAAAAATATTCTTGTGATAGGTCCTGTTCCTGGTCAGAAATATAGTGAAATCACCTTTCCTATTCTTTCCCCGGATCCCGCTACTAAGAAAGACGCTCATTTCTTAAAATATCCCATATACGTAGGCGGGAACAGAGGAAGGGGGCAGATTTATCCCGACGGGAGCAAGAGTAACAACAATGTTTATAATGCTACAGCCGCAGGTATAGTAAGTAAAATCATACGAAAAGAGAAAGGGGGATATGAAATAACCATAGTAGAGGCATTAGATGGACGTCAAGTGGTTGATATTATCCCTCCGGGGCCGGAACTTCTTGTTTCTGAGGGCGAATCCATCAAACTTGATCAACCATTAACCAGTAATCCTAATGTGGGCGGATTTGGTCAGGGGGATGCAGAAGTAGTACTTCAAGACCCATTACGGGTCCAAGGCCTTTTGCTCTTCTTGGCATCCGTTATTTTTGCACAAATCTTTTTGGTTCTTAAAAAGAAACAGTTTGAGAAGGTTCAATTGTCCGAAATGAATTTCTAGATCCGCAGATTTTTCAACACCAAACTCTAAAAAAAAATCAACTTTTATTGGCAATTATATTATGTAATTGTGTATGATCAAAAAAATTTTGTTTATTTTTTTTTACTATTTTCAGAAATTACTTCTACTGGTTATGATGTGTATATTGTGAAGACGATTATTTGATTTTACTTATCTCTTCTTTGTTTTTTCAATCAAAATCAAAGTGA